AACCTTTCTACCACACTATCTATTTTTGTATAAAGATACAGTTAAAATGTTGGGCTGTATTGTATAAAGATATATAGGCTTAATTTCATTTTAATCATAGATCTGTCTATAATATGTATATTCAGTACATATAAATCACATATGCGTAATGTACATATAAAAAAAAAAATAAAGTAAAAAGCCCCTCACCCCAATTCCGAAATAGCAAGGCCTCTCAAGTCTAGGTCTTTGAAACATCCATTTGATTTGTCGTGATTCTGAGCAATCCGAGATAATCGAATGTGCGTTTTGACTCTTATGTTTTATATGTCTTATGCTTCTAATTACTAGGTTTCTTATCTATTCTATGTTGCCCCGGTAGAAAGTAGGTAGCTAAGTAATAACAGATCAACTTCCTTGTTGTTTGGGCACTAAGGAGGGAAACAAATAAAAAGGGGGCTGACTCTTTGTAATATGCATATGTAATTCTGGTAATAGCCAGGTCATCAAAATATAACATTTAGACATTTAGAAAGCATTTGGTTGGAAAAAATTTAATATCGTGTGTATCCCTTTTACTTTCAAAATATGAACATAGGAATAATTGAAATGAAATATTTGTTTGATTGAAAGGTTCTTCTTCATATATTCCATTCCATTTAGAATTTTGAAATGGGAGATATTCTTTAATATTTAAATATTTAATTTAAATAAAAAAACGCTTTGCAGAACGATCTATGCAACTATTGTATTGATACAGCTTTATTACTCAACTCAATTAAATTAGTAACGACTCTAGAGTCCACTTCTTCCCCATACTACGAGTGAAAGGGAAAATGTAAAGACTACCATTAAAGCAGCCCAAGCAAGACTTACTATATCCATGTGAATTATGTCCCCTATCTCTATGAATATGAAGAATTTCTTCCAGTATTAATCACTAATAATAATCGAATCAGTGGCGCAGAGTCAAAAAGGATTTCTGACCGAGGAAGGCTATTGATAAACTAATCCAATAAATCCACCCAGAACAAGTTCCTATATTATCGTAAAATTAGGAAGCATTAAGCCCAAGCAAAGCGCGCAGTTACTTTCGTGTAATTGTAAAAGGAATGTTAGTAATGGAACATGTAGGATATAGTAAACCTATTGTTTTTTTATTGCCCTCCATAAGCAAAAGACAAAAAAAATATACAATCAAGATATTTTACAATCTATCACAGATTTCTATCTTCTCTGTTATCTAATTCTAATCCTTATTGTCTCCCGATTGTCGCTGCGAAACAATAGGAGACCCCTTTTACATTTTATTCTTGCCGGGGGGTTACTGAAAATAAAAAAGTTTTTTTTTCACTTTTATTTTATTCTATGAAAAGACAATTATCCAGCTGGTCCAATATTGAGTGAATGTCTGAGCATTTAGAGACTCCCGTGAGTCTGTATACAACGTCAAAGTCTCTTCTACCCCTTACACCACTAATTTGTTTGATTCCCCATTTAACTATCTAACTCAGTAAGTAGACACTACACCAGTAGTGGAAGTCCGTATATCCTAGCCTTTCTAGCCTTAATATACCATAATCCGCCTTTGAATCCTAGTCGCAAGGATTGACAGTCTTTTATCCCCAGATTCTTAAAATCGAGCACGGCAATTATAGTCATTTATTTTCCTCTGCTTTTTGTTGGGCAAGAATTTGCCGATTTTATTCTTTATTCAAAGGTATTTCGAGTTTTTATTGATCAGGCGACACCCGGATTTGAACTGGGGAAAAAGGATTTGCAGTCCCCCGCCTTACCGCTCGGCCATGCCGCCAAAACGAAAAAAAAAATAGAGGAAAATTCCCCACCCTTTTTGGATTTGCTGAATCCCACTTTCCTTATCTTTTTTCTAATAAACCTAAAATAAAAAGAAGAAGAAGTCCCCCCAGTTTTCTATTGAAAGATAAAAAGTGGCTTTTCAGTCACATAAATGAAAATTAAGGGCAAATTTGAACCATTAACTATTAACTATTGACTGTGAAATTCACGAAAGGTTTTTGGATCCCAAATTGCCTTTCCTTAGTTAGTGTCATAAGAAAATGAAATTGATACACAATTAATCGGTGTCAATTTTTTTTGACAAAAAAAAAATCCTTTTCAATTACAATTATAATAACAATTATGTGTCTATGTAAACCCCAGAATAGAAATTGTTACGTAGATCCACCTAAGCAGGTATTTTATATATTATATATATGATTATGATATATCTATACTATAAAGAGAATTAAGGGAATTACCCTGCTTCCATTTTTCCGTTTTTCATTGAATATATTGAATATCAAATATATTGAATATCAAATATAATTAGGATATCGCATGGTTCATGTTATTCAAGCAGAACTTGAATAGGCGATATACGGATAGCTATCCAGCTATATCTGAGTGTTCTTAACCCCTCTTGTGCACTGGAATTCGATATCCACGAATTCGACGAACAAATACAAATAGGTCACGTAGGTCGCACCATATCTCCTTTCTGCGAATCATTTCTGTCTTTATCGCATTCAGAAAGAATAGAGCAAAAAATCCTGAGTCCGTTTATTTGGTATCCAACAGGAGCTTAATATCATAATAATAGGTAGAAATTGGATCACTTTATATATTCTATACAAGATTCCATACATAACATAAGTCTAAGTTAAGTGGCAGAATTCTGTTTCCGGGAATGTTTTATTTTCTCAAGTAATTTTCATTTGTATCTGTTACAAATTTGAGTAGAAAATTCTCTTTATTTCTCCGTTCATACGCATTTCAGACATTACATATCTGATATGGAGTTGTTTAAAATTTCATGTGATTCAGTAAACAGAATATACCTTCCATCATTGCTCGAGAAATCCACATCATTGCTAGATCGATCCATATCGTTCGACGAAGAATGAGCCAATGAATGGGATTTTTTCGATAAATGGGAAACTAAAGATGCTTCGAGATGCAAATGAGGGAATGTCTACAGTACCCGGGTTTAGTCAGATACAATTTGAGGGATTTTGTCGGTTCATTGATCAGGGCTTGATGGAAGAACTTTATAAGTTTCCAAAAATTGAAGATACAGATCAAGAAATTGAATTTCAATTATTTGTGGAAACATATCAATTGGTAGAACCTTTAATAAAAGAAAGAGAAGCTGTGCATGGATCACTCACATATTGTTCAGAATTGTATGTACCCGCGGGATTAATTTGGAAAACAGGTAGGGATATGCAAGAACAAACCATATTTATTGGAAACATTCCTCTAATGAATTCCCTGGGAACCTCTATAGTAAATGGAATATACAGAATAGTAATCAATCAAATATTGCAAAGTCCCGGTATTTATTATCGTTCAGAATTGGACCATAACGGAATTTCGGTCTATACCGGTACCATAATATCAGATTGGGGAGGAAGATCAGAATTAGAGATTGATAGAAAAGCAAGGATATGGGCGCGCGTGAGTAGGAAACAAAAAATATCTATTCTAGTTCCATCATCAGCTATGGGTTCGAATTTAAAAGAAATTCTAGATAATGTTTGTTACCCTGAAATTTTCTTGTCTTTTCCGACTGATAAGGAGAAAAAAAAAATTGGGTCAAAGGAAAGTGCTATCTTGGAATTTTATCAACAATTTGCTTGTGTAGGCGGGGACCCTGTCTTTTCTGAGTCCTTATGTAAGGAATTACAAAAGAAATTTTTTCAACAAAGATGTGAATTGGGAAGGGTTGGTCGGCGAAATATGAACCAGAGACTTAATCTTGATATACCTCAGAACATGACATTTTTGTTACCGCGGGATGTATTGGCAGCTGCGGATCACTTGATCGGAATGAAATTTGGAATGGGTACACTTGACGATATGAATCACTTGAAAAATAAACGTATTCGTTCTGTAGCGGATCTGTTACAAGATCAATTCGGATTAGCTATGGTTCGTTTAGAAAATGCGGTTCGAGGAACTATGGGTGGAGCTATTAGGCAAAAATTGATACCGACTCCTCATAATTTGGTAACTTCAACTCCATTAACAACCACCTATGAATCCTTTTTCGGCCTACACCCCCTATCTCAAGTTTTGGATCGAACAAATCCGTTGACACAAATAGTTCATGGGCGAAAATTGAGTTATTTGGGTCCTGGGGGGTTGACAGGGCGAACTGCTAGTTTTCGGATACGAGATATTCATCCTAGTCACTATGGGCGTATTTGCCCAATTGATACATCCGAAGGAATCAATGTTGGACTCATTGGATCCTTAGCAATTCATGCGAGGATTGGTGATTGGGGGTCTTTAGAAAGGCCATTTTATGAAATTTCTGAGAGACCGAAAGGGGTCCCGGTGGTTTATTTATCACCAAGTATAGATGAATACTATATGGTAACGGCAGGAAATTCTTTGGGATTAAATCATGGTATTCAGGAAGAACAGGTTGTTCCGGCTCGATACCGTCAAGAATTCCTGACTATTGCATGGGAACAGATTCAGCTTCGAAGCATTTTTCCCTTCCAATATTTTTCTATTGGAGCTTCCCTCATTCCTTTTATCGAGCACAATGATGCGAATCGGGCTTTAATGAGTTCTAATATGCAACGTCAAGCAGTTCCGCTTTCTCGATCCGAGAAGTGCATTGTTGGAACTGGGTTGGAACGTCAAGCGGCTCTAGATTCGGGGGTTTCCGCTATAGCCGAACACGAGGGAAAGATCATTTATACCGATACTGACAAGATCTTTTTATCAGGTAATGGAAACACTCTAAGTATACCATTGATTATGTATCAACGTTCCAATAAAAATACTTGTATGCATCAAAAAACCCGGGTTCCGCGGGGTAAGTGCATTAAAAAGGGACAAATTTTAGCGGACGGTGCTGCTACAGTTGGTGGCGAACTCGCTTTAGGAAAAAATGTATTAGTAGCTTATATGCCCTGGGAGGGCTACAATTTTGAGGATGCAGTACTCATTAGCGAACGTCTGGTATATGGAGATATTTATACTTCTTTTCATATACGGAAATATGAAATTCAGACTCATGTGACAAGCCAAGGCCCCGAAAGAATCACTAACGAAATACCACACTTAGAAGCTCATTTACTCCGCAATTTAGACAGAAATGGAATTGTGATGCTGGGCTCTTGGGTAGAAACGGGTGATATTTTAGTAGGTAAATTAACTCCGCAGATGGCGAAAGAATCATCATATGCTCCGGAAGATAGATTATTACGAGCCATACTTGGTATTCAAGTATCCACTGCAAAAGAAACTTGTCTAAAATTACCTATAGGTGGCAGAGGTCGAGTTATTGATGTGAGATGGGTCCATAAAAAAGGGGGTTCCAGCTATAATCCAGAAACGATTCGTGTATATATTTTACAGAAGCGTGAAATCAAAGTAGGTGATAAAGTAGCAGGAAGGCACGGGAATAAAGGTATCATTTCCAAAATTTTGCCTAGACAAGATATGCCTTATTTGCAAGATGGAACACCCGTCGATATGGTTTTCAACCCATTAGGAGTACCCTCACGAATGAATGTAGGTCAGATATTTGAGTGCTCGCTCGGGCTCGCGGGGGATCTGTTAGACAGGCATTATCGAATAGCACCCTTTGATGAGAGATATGAGCAAGAGGCCTCCAGAAAACTGGTGTTTTCTGAATTATATGAAGCCGGTAAGCAAACAGCGAATCCATGGGTATTTGAACCCGAATATCCGGGGAAAAGCAGAATATTTGATGGGAGAACGGGGGATCCTTTCGAACAGCCTGTTATAATAGGAAAGTCCTATATCCTGAAATTAATTCATCAAGTTGATGATAAAATCCACGGGCGTTCCAGCGGACATTACGCACTTGTTACACAACAACCTCTTAGAGGAAGAGCCAAACAAGGGGGACAGCGGGTAGGAGAAATGGAAGTTTGGGCTCTAGAGGGGTTTGGTGTTGCTCATATTTTACAAGAGATGCTTACTTATAAATCTGATCATATTAGAGCTCGCCAGGAAGTACTTGGTACTACGATCATTGGAGGAACAATACCTAACCCCGAGGATGCTCCAGAATCTTTTCGATTGCTCGTTCGAGAACTACGATCTTTGGCTTTAGAACTGAACCATTTCCTTGTATCTGAGAAGAACTTCCAGATTAATAGGAAGGAAGCTTGATCGGAATGAATCAGAATTTTTCTTCTATGATCGACCGGTATAAACATCAACAACTTCGAATTGGATCAGTTTCTCCTCAACAAATAAGCGCTTGGGCCAATAAAATCCTACCTAATGGAGAGATGGTTGGAGAGGTGACAAAACCCTATACTTTTCATTACAAAACCAATAAACCGGAAAGGGATGGATTGTTTTGTGAAAGAATTTTTGGGCCGATAAAAAGTGGAATTTGTGCTTGTGGAAATTATCGAGTAATCGGAGATAAAAAAGAAGAACCGAAATTTTGCGAACAATGCGGAGTCGAGTTTGTTGATTCTCGGGTACGAAGATATCAAATGGGATACATTAAACTGGCATGTCCAGTAACTCATGTGTGGTATTTGAAACGTCTTCCTAGTTATATCGCGAATCTTTTAGATAAACCGCTTAAAGAATTAGAAGGCCTCGTATACTGCGATGTGTGATTTGATCGAAATTTTGATTTTACAGATTCGGAATGAGAAACTGTCATCCCGCTCAATCTGATTGGGATGCCCCGGCTCTGACATGTCTCTTTGTAGGAGCAACATGAAACTCAGAATTATGAGTGTATTCAATACTCTAAAAAAGGGGAATTGATCTATGGTCGATTCCTTAACAGATAAATAGGAATTGCTAGTTGTACCTCGTTAAAAAGACGTCTTTCGTGGAATTAATCATTCCATTTCTTTTAGAAAGAAATATGTTCAAGTAAACAAATATGGCATGGTTACGGAAGTCTATCCATCGCATATAGGCTTTACTTTAAAAGGGCATCATGACATAACCGTCGAGGTTAAGTAGGGACCTAAAAGATCGAATAGAACGATACATAGACAAGTAAATCCCTTATGGGTTTCAAGGTATTCTTTTAAGAAGGGGATTCCTCATTCGAAGGGAAGTAGACTACTCAAAAATTTCACATTTCATTTCTGTCGTAATTGCTGAATAAGGAATTCAGAAAAGCTAAATAAAAGGAAGAATGAATTAATGAAATGTTGGTCGGTCCTCACCGGGAACTTGAGTAAGGAGTAGGTCTTTTGGGGGTTTTCTAGAAAAAAAATTGAAAGCTAGAACCCCTTTTTATCTTTTTTGGCGTAACTACTTGAGCCGGATGAGAGGAAACCCTCACGTCCGATTTTGAAGGGGGGGACACCTTATAGCTATAGGAACCTATCCCAATTTTTCTTTTGCTAGGCCCGTTGCTAAAAAACCGACTTTCTTACGATTACGAGGTTCATTCGAATATGAAATACAATCTTGGAAATACAGCATCCCACTTTTTTTTACTACCCAGGGTTTCGATACATTTCGAAATAGAGAAAT